TATTAGATACCGTTGACTCGGATATCTAATAAGTTCTACCTACTATTGGATTTGAACCAATGACTCCTGCCGTATGAAAGCAATACTCTAACCACTGGGTTAAGTAGGTCATTTATCATCATAAAGAGAAACAAATGGGAATGGGATCCGTCGCGTTAATGGATTATAAATAGAATATTACTTAATAAGCAATAACAATCAAAGAGCTATGATGTTGGCTCATGGACTGTTCATATTGACAAGAAATTATCTACAGGATAAAATATGTATCACAAGCACTAAGGGCTATAGCTCAGTTAGGTAGAGCAACTCGTTTACACGCGCGCCAATGCTTTTCAGAAGAGTCCATCATGCACATGTAATCAAAAGAATTCATTTTATTGATAAATTGATGTCTTACCCCATGACTTTGAGGGAACAATAGCCTGACAAACAATTTGGTCCGATTCGGGTGCCTATATTAGGATTAGGCGCCAAATCGAACCCATCAGTGATTTGAGATATTGATAAGGTGAATATCCAGTCTATTCAATGCTAGGCATAATGAGCATAAGGAACTCAAAAAAAAGATCTTTTCGTCCTATGAACTTTAAGGTGTATGAAGTTTCATAGTTTGCAGAGCGATAGAGACTCCATTTAACTTAGGTTCATCTAGGCCATAGGCAGACCTACGTCAAGATAACCCTTCTTTGAAAAACTTTGGTAGTGTTCCTGAATCAGAATACAAATAATGAATCAGAGCGCATGGAGCCATTTCTTTATCTTTCTATCAAGAAAAGTATGGTGAACTAACTGATATTGATATAAATAGCAGTTAATGAAAGAGCCCAATGCAAAAAAAATGCATGTTGGGTCTTTGAAACAGTTCGAATCATTTTGATAATAATAAGTTTGATCCGTTTTACCGAGAAGGTCTACGGTTCGAGTCCGTATAGCCCTAAAATGACAAAAAAAATTGTATCATTTTGATTTCCTCATTAGTGTATTGTTTGTTCTTTGGAATGAGCCGGTTGCTTGGCTCATTGAAATAAAGAAATAAAATCATTCTCACAAGCTCGCTCGCGGGAATCGTTCAGAGCATAAAACTGAAAACAAAAACGCATTTCAATGGATCGTTTTTCCAATCTCGGATAAACGATAAACAAACTCATTTTTTATTGTAATTGTAAGTGAATTGCCTATGAATTTTCCTCTTTCCCTGTCCACTTAGTGATGCTTCTTTTCTTTGGTCTAACTACCCTTTATTTAAAATTTAAATTTAATTCATTTTTTTATATTTATAATTTAAATATGTATAATTTGAAAAGTCCAAATAATGACATGAGCCCGGTTAGGTTAAAAAGTCTAACCTAATCTACCACAAATCTAATCTAATAGTAAAGTAAGTCACATAGATCCAGGACTAATTCACTATATTTCCATAGTTTGAAAACGAAAGATCTTTGTTAAGTGTCATTAGTCAAAATTGTCAATTCAATATAGGCCTTTTTTATACCTTGCCGAGCAAAGAAAAAAATAAAGAGTCTTATCTTTACGTATCTAAACTCAAAATCTAAACTAAAAAAGGAATCCCCTCTATCTATATATGGATTCTAATAAAAATAATATACCAACACCAATATACTCTAAATCCCGAGATGGAAAATTCGCAGCATTTTCCTACATCTGATTATTTACTCTATTCTAAATCACTAATCAAAAAAGCGATAAAAAGAACAAAGCCCTCCTTTTTTTTTTCGTTATAAAAATAGAATCCAAATTTATTTCAATTCTATATCTATCTATAATAAAAAATAAAATTTCGAATTAAGTTTCTTTAGAGAGAATCCGAGGTGAGGTGAAAGCAAGAGAGTTTTGTTTGTATAAGAACAATATATATTTATACTATAACTAAAAAACTACATAAAAAATTCGAAGTAAGTTGAATCGAAATAGGATTCCAGTCCATGAATCTTGAAACGAGACAATTTTATCAAAATGAATTGTTGTTTTTACTAATATGAATAACTTACCAATTCCGATTCGAATCGACTAATCCGGTATATTTTCCACATTCATAGGAGTGCGTCTATGTTTCTGCTTTACGAATATGATATTTTCTGGGCATTTCTAATAATATCAAGTCTAATTCCTATTTTGGCATTTCTAATTTCCGGAGTTTTAGCTCCGATTAGCAAAGGACCAGAGAAACTGTCGAGTTATGAATCTGGTATAGAACCAATGGGCGATGCTTGGGTCCAATTTCGAATACGTTATTATATGTTTGCTCTAGTTTTTGTTGTTTTTGATGTTGAAACTGTTTTTCTTTATCCATGGGCAATGAGTTTCGATGTATTGGGTGTATCCGCATTTATAGAAGCTTTAATTTTCGTGCTTATCCTAATTGTTGGTTCAGTTTATGCATGGCGAAAGGGGGCATTGGAATGGTCTTAGCTCCTGAATATTCCGACAAATATTCCGACAATAAAAAAAAAAAAGAAAAAAAAAAAAAGATTGAGAC